AAATTCAAGTTGCAATTCAACCTTGTTAAGTTATTTTAGTGTGATTCAACATAACCTAAACAGAATCACGCTCTGTAGGATTTGAACCTACGGCATCGGGTTTTGGAGACCCGCGTTCTACCGAACTGAACTAAGAGCGCTTTCTTATGACAGGAAACACGGCTGTAAAGAAAAGGATTTTTTTGTACCCAAAAACTTTTTGCTTGCATACATATACATGTAGTATACATAAAATGTAAATTATGTCCAATTTTAATTGATCTAAATTAATCCCTCGTTACTGTCCATAGGAGAAGTAATAGGTAGGGATGACAGGATTTGAACCCGTGACATTTTGTACCCAAAACAAACGCGCTACCAAGCTGCGCTACATCCCTTTTGAAAATTGTTGTATAGTGTCATTGTACAAAATCCCCGTCTTGTTTTCCACATCGTTATTTCCTCCTCCATATATATCTATATAGATATATCTATATAGAATTTTATACAAATTTCTTGCTTTGCTATTTCTTCTTTTTGGTTTCATATAATATCATATAATAAAAGAATTATATACAATACATCTGAAACCTAACATACAAATAAGAATGAATATTTATTGGTAATGCTCAGTAACTACAGTATCTGACCATATATGTATTACAATAAAGAAGGAGAACTTTCAATGCGAGATATAAAAACATATCTCTCCGTGGCGCCCGTGCTAACTACTCTATGGTTTGGATCTTTAGCAGGTCTATTGATAGAAATTAATCGTTTATTCCCGGATGCCTTATCATTCCCTTTTTTTTAATTCTCGTTATTAATATGCAAAAAAATGCAGAAGAAGTAACGTGACTAAAATTTAGCCCCTCTTTTTCGGCTCTTTAGGGTAGGAAGGAAAGAGAAATAAAAAAAAAAGTGTATTGACCCTCAGAAAAAATTTTGTGATCTAAGATCGAATTTTGAAGAACGGAAATGGAAATCTGGGCCCGGGCCCAGTGCAGGCTCCACGAAATCATAGTCATAGTATAGTATAGAAAGAAGATACTTAAATGAAATACGGAGATTAGGATAGGAATAATTGATAGTTAGAAACAAATTGTATTACTTAATTATTAGTCTATTATTAGTCTATTAATTAATATTAATATAATATTAATTACAACGAAATCTAAATCTTTAGAAATTGCATTTCTAGTTAGTAACTTCTATGTTCTATGAATTTTTTTTGTTCTTTTCTTATTCTTCAGCGCGGGTTGAAAATGTAAGTGTTAAGTTAAGTCGATCCAAAATTCAAAGGAGGTTAGGTTCATGCCCAAGGGTAAAGATGTCAGAGTCATAGTTATTTTGGAATGTACCAGTTGTGTCCGAAATGTTGTCAATAAAGAATCGCCGGGGATTTCTATATATATTACTCAAAAGAATCGCCACAATACACCCAGTCGACTAGAATTGACAAAATTTTGTCCCTATTGTCACAAGCATACGATTCATGGGGAAATAAAGAAATAGATCGAAAGGAACATGTGTGATTAAGAGGAAAAACTTAACATATATGCATAACATATATGCATATATATATATATATATAAAAAAAAAAAAAGATATATATATATATAAATGAAACCCTATTTAGGAAATGAATAAAGAATTTGAATTTTTGAGATAAGGAATAAACCATGGATAAAAAAAAGCAACCTTTTCGTAAATACAAGAGATCCTTTCGTAGGCGTTTGCCCCCAATTGGGCCGGGGGATCGAATCGATTATAGAAACATGAGTTTAATTAGTCGATTTATTAGTGAACAGGGAAAAATATTATCTAGGCGAGTGAATAAATTGACCTTGAAACAACAACGATTAATTACTATTGCTATAAAACAAGCTCGTATTTTATCTTTGTTACCTTTTCTTAATAATGAGAAACAATTTGAGAAACCCGAGCCGATCCCTGGATCGACCGGTCCTAGAACCAGAAATAAATAGGAACACTCCTCATTCTCAATTGACCCAAAATTCCAATAGGAACTTAGGCTCAGATTGATGTTTTGTTCGAAAAAGGCCTCAAATCTAGATTTGATTGTTGTGTTAGAAAAAAAAACGGGGGAAGAAGAAATCTTTTTTTTTTTGATTGAAACATATTCGTCCATTCCTACTACTTATCTTATCTTAATTTATTTTTATTCTATTTTCCCGGAGTTTCGTTCTCCGGGGAATTCTTTTTCAATCATTCCAGTATATTATTTTATTTTAGAATTTCTTTTAAAATCTTATTGGAAATCATGTAAAGACAATTTTTATTTGATATAGCTATTTGCGCAAGTATTTTACGATTCAGAAGCAATTGCCTTTTGTACAGATTGTGTATGAATCGGCTATAACTATAGAATACCCCATTCTCACGAGTTACTGCATTTATACGAGTGATCCACAAACGACGAAAATCCCTCTTTTGCCTGCCTCTATCCCGACGAGAGGAAACTAAGGCTCTCATTTTCTGTTGAATAGTCGTTCGAGTAAGTCTTGAACGAGCACCTCTAAAGGTTGATGCAAATAAACGCATTTTTGTTCGACGTCTCCGAGCTGTATATCCTCGTCTAACTCTGGTCATTGAATCAAATTAAACTTTCATTTTAATGAATAACTAATGGATTTCTCGTCTTTCAGTTATTCCTTTTTCCCCTATCGGTTGATTAATAACAAAACGGATTATTCCGATATATAAAATATATATTCCAATGGCTTTTGCTTCTATAACCTTCCCAACCACGATTTTTTATTCCTTCAAGGCATCATTTCACTTGGAAATAAGAAATTCTATCGATACAAAAAAAAATAGCGGGTTCCTTCGTTTCTACGGTGACTTCTTAAACGGTCAGGTCCTCTCTATACACCGGAGCCTCTTCTCTCATAAAAAAAAAAATGTTATTGTTTACTTGTATAGTTCACACTTTTTGGCTCTACCCATCAATTATAGAGTAATAGGTCTTTTCACAATAAGAACTATCCATACAGTGACGGTATTTAATTATGAAAGTTGGCTAGGTAGCTGACCCTGTTAGTCCGTTCTTTCAAGAATGGGAGTATAAGCTCTTTGCTTCTTATAATAGCATTTTCCCCGCTTAATGGATAACCATTTGTTACCGATGGGGACTTGCTTCTCATCTCAAATCGAGTTGATTGGATTTGCACCAATGGAAACCAAAAATTCCATACACAGATAGGTATATGATAGATCTTCGTTTTTAGATAGTAAACGGCGTTCTGCCACTCTACCTATCCTATTCATGGGTACCGGTCATTGATACTGGAAAAATTGTCTCATTTATTCGGAGCTCATGATCTGAACGAGTCGCACATACACCCTAGTACATGTTCCTCGACGCTGAGGACATCCTCGAAGAGCGGGAGATTTCGTGACATTTCTTATCGGCTTTCTTGCGTTTCTAATAAGTTGTTTAATAGTTGGCATGTCATATATATATAGAATGGGTTGGTTTAGATCGATCTTAACCTGATGATTGATGATTATGAATTTTTTCTATTCAATAGCAAATCGCGGAAAATTCGAATTATGGTTTGAAATAGAATTGTGGATTTACACGAAATCCCCGGTATTTTCATTTTCGACCGCTAGAAGATCAACAATGCCATAAGCTTGGGCTTCTGCTGCTGACATAAAAACATCTCTTTCCATGTCTTCGGATACAATCCATGAAGGGTTGCCAGTTCTTTGTACATAAACCTTTGTGAGTGTTTCGCGAAGTTTCAGTAGTTCTTCCGCTTCCAGGATAAATTCCCCTGCTTGTGCCTCATAAAAAGAACTAGCAGGTTGATGAATCATAACCCTGATGATATTGATATAACATCATGAACGGTTCTTCTATCTCGCATAATGGGATTAGAATAAGGGATAAAACAATAAAATAACAAGAAGAAAAAAAAAATAGAATTGAACAACCGTACGGGCATCTTTTTTTTTTGCATTGCATACGGCTCTGTAATGGAATTTATTTTTTCCTTCCTTCCTTAGAAGAAAGAAATAGAATCCATCCGATCCAGGATCTATTTACCACCTTTTTTTTCGTCGAAGTAAAAAAAATACTATGATGGTTCTGTTGCTTTATATATTTTTTATTTTATTTCGTCTGTGATTGAGCAATCCCAAAGTTTCTTTCTTATACGATTAAATAAGTAAAAATGATCTTTTTTGTTTTATTTTCGTACTCTTTCTTTCATAACATAAATATAAGAAAGAGACTTCTTGTTTGTAAGAAAAATGGTTTGTGACGCTGAAATGTATTCCCGACATATATGAATAAGATCAAATCGGAAATAACCCTTGTTTCATACTACTATTTCGATACAAAATCTCATGTTATGAAAAAACAATAATAGTTTGTTCATATCGAACTCGAAGTGCCATGCTATTATTACTTATTATTCATATTCGATATGGCGAAGGCATAGTCTGCTTATTTTTTTTTTTTTAATAAAAAACTCATTGGCGCCAAGCGTGAGGGAATGCTAGACGTTTGGTAATTTCTCCTCCGACCAGAATGAAAGATCCCATTGAAGCGGCTAATCCCATGCATATTGTATGCACGTCGGGTGGCACAAATTGCATAGTATCATAAATGGCTATTCCTGGTATTACCCATCCACCGGGGGAGTTTATAAACAAATAAAGATCTCTAGTCTCATCCTCTATGCTGAGATATACCATAAGACCAACAAGTTGATTTGAGATCTCGCTATCAACCTCTTGTCCTAAAAAAAGTAATCTTTCTCGATAAAGTCGGTTGATTAGGACAAAATTTTATCCCTTAGGAACCGTACACGCACCTTTGGATGCATACGGTTCAAAAAAAAATTGCGAAAAAAAAAAGAATCAATGTGTCGATTTCAGTCCTATTTCTTTCTTTTTTCGGGGGGAGGGCCTCATTTTTTTTTTACCCTGTTATAGTAAAAAAAAAAAAAAGAACTTTTCGGAACTTTTTTTTTTGAACTAACCCTTCATTGATGTATTGTTTCATCAAGATTCCAATCGCGATGTTATTTTCTTGTTCCTTAATAGGTCCTTTCAACTCTTTTTTTTTAGGTTCATGCTCTACTCCGGGTAAAGATTTGTCCGAATTCCATTTGCACATAGAGGACAAATGAGCTCAGTACCGCTTCTTTTTTTTTATTCGTTTCGTGCCCTCCTTCCCCCAAACTATTCCTCATATTACTCCATTGATTGGTAGTTTGAGATCACTTCTTAAGTATCCTATATTATATATAGTATAGCCTATATTATATAGAGTATAGTAAGTATAAGAATCGTTTATGATACAAGCGGTAATCGTACATATATTACCAATTTGGTATTTTCTGAACAGAGCCTGTATACTTTATTTTATCGGTTTAAGTCAACCATAAATTCTTCTAATTGATAATATTGATCCCCACAATATAAATTGATCTAATTGCACTTCACGCTCCGAACGATTGATGGTTCAATCAATATTTCTTGGGCGAAACAGAGGATATCTCGATCGGGAGAGAACGGGTAAATCCCATATGACCCAATATGTCTGACAAGTCGCACTATACGTCAACCCAAACTGCATCTTCCTCTCCAGGGGTCCGGAAAGGTACTTTAGGAACACCAATGGGCATTAAATTAAAGAAAAAATTAAGTACTATACTTCACTTTAATATGGAAACGTAAAATTCATCATCTTTTTTTTTCCTGTTTATTCTATTTTATACATAACTAAAATTGAAAGGTTCGTAGAGGACGACAGGGCGGAGAGAAAACTTTTACCGAACGAGTCGGTCTTTCGAATTTTATGTATTTGTTCCCCAAAATGGGACCAATCCCCCCCATTGCGTATTGGTACTTATCGGATATAGAATAGATCTGTTTCTCTTTGTTCTTACGAACGGAATTGGTCCCTTGGAACGGAATAAATAGTAACCCTTTCTCATGGAGAATCTACTGAAAAGGTTAGGTACATAGTCTAGTTTTTTCCAATGCGATAAAGTTACATAGTGTCTATTTTTCAAAGGGGTATTTTCATGGGTTTACCTTGGTATCGTGTTCATACTGTTGTATTGAATGATCCCGGTCGATTGCTTGCTGTCCATATAATGCATACAGCTCTAGTTTCTGGTTGGGCCGGTTCGATGACTCTATACGAATTAGCGGTTTTTGATCCCTCTGATCCCGTTCTTGATCCAATGTGGAGACAAGGTATGTTCGTTATACCCTTCATGACCCGTTTAGGGATAACCAATTCGTGGAGTGGTTGGAGTATTTCAGGAGGAACTGTAACAAACCCAGGTATTTGGAGTTATGAAGGTGTCGCAGGGGCACATATTGTGTTTTCTGGCTTGTGCTTCTTAGCAGCTATCTGGCATTGGGTGTATTGGGACCTAGAAATATTCTGTGATGAACGTACAGGAAAACCTTCTTTAGATTTGCCCAAGATCTTTGGAATTCATTTATTTCTATCAGGGTTGGCTTGCTTTGGTTTTGGCGCATTTCATGTAACAGGCTTGTATGGTCCTGGAATATGGGTGTCCGATCCTTATGGGCTAACAGGAAAAGTACAATCTGTAAATCCGGCGTGGGGTGCAGAAGGGTTTGATCCTTTTGTTCCCGGGGGAATAGCCTCTCATCATATTGCAGCGGGTACATTGGGCATATTAGCGGGCTTATTCCATCTTAGTGTCCGGCCGCCTCAACGCCTATACAAAGGATTACGTATGGGCAATATTGAAACTGTACTTTCCAGTAGTATCGCTGCTGTTTTTTTTGCAGCTTTCGTTGTTGCTGGAACTATGTGGTATGGTTCAGCAACTACTCCAATCGAATTATTTGGTCCCACTCGTTATCAGTGGGATCAGGGATACTTCCAGCAAGAAATATATCGAAGAGTTAGCGCCGGACTAGCCGAAAATTTGAGTTTATCGGAAGCTTGGTCTAAAATTCCCGAAAAATTAGCTTTTTATGATTACATTGGTAATAATCCGGCAAAAGGGGGATTATTCAGAGCAGGTTCAATGGACAACGGCGATGGAATAGCTGTTGGGTGGTTAGGACACCCCGTCTTTAGAGATAAAGAAGGGCGCGAGCTTTTTGTACGTCGTATGCCTACTTTTTTTGAAACATTTCCAGTGGTTTTGGTAGATGGAGACGGAATTGTGAGAGCCGATGTTCCTTTTAGAAGGGCGGAATCAAAATATAGTGTCGAACAAGTAGGTGTAACTGTTGAGTTCTATGGTGGCGAACTCAACGGAGTCCGTTATAGTGATCCTGCAACTGTGAAAAAATATGCTAGGCGTTCCCAATTAGGTGAAATTTTTGAATTAGACCGGGCTACTTTGAAATCCGATGGTGTTTTTCGTAGTAGTCCGAGGGGTTGGTTCACTTTTGGGCATGCTTCGTTTGCTTTGCTCTTCTTTTTCGGACACATTTGGCATGGCGCTAGAACTTTGTTCAGAGATGTTTTTGCTGGTATTGATCCAGATTTGGATGCTCAAGTGGAATTTGGAGTATTCCAAAAACTTGGAGATCCAACTACAAGGAGACAGGTAGTCTGAGACAACATTGCTTTGGTATCTTTGTCTCTCTTTTTTTGCCATAGTGTATCCTTGACTTGAACTTGAATTAAATCATCATTTTTTCTTTGACTCTTTCCCTTTCTTTATATTCCCAACTGAATAGGTGTGGAAGCTATAATTGTAAACCACGATTGAATCTATGGAAGCATTGGTTTATACATTCCTATTAGTCTCGACTTTAGGGATAATTTTTTTCGCTATCTTTTTTCGAGAACCTCCTAAGGTTCCGACTAAAAAAATGAAATGATTTTTCATTATCTCAATCTTAATTGAAGTAATGAGCCTCCCATATTGGGAGGCTTATTACTTCAACTAGTCCCCGTGTTCTTCGAATGGATCTCTTAATTGTTGAGAGGGTTGCCCAAAAGCGGTATATAAGGCGTACCCAGTAAAGCTTACAAGTAAACCGGATATAGAGATGGCGACTAGGGTTGCTGTTTCCATTTTTAGAGAATTTTAGGATCACAATGGATCTGCGATAAGATCGTTTATTTACAACTACAACAGAATGGTATACAAAGTCAACAGATCTCAACCAATGATTAAATAAGATTTATGGTTACACAAAGCGTTGAGGGTAGTTCTAGATCTGGTTCAAGACGAACTCGTGCAGGGGGTTTATTGAAACCATTGAATTCGGAATATGGTAAAGTAGCTCCGGGCTGGGGGACTACACCACTTATGGGGGTCGCAATGGCGCTATTTACGATATTCCTATCCATTATTTTGGAAATTTATAATTCTTCCGTTTTACTGGATGGAATTTCAATGAGTTAAGTTTATAAGAACTATGAAATCCGGGGTTTTCCATCAAAAAAAATGACTTAAGACTCGGATTTCTAGACCATTCTGGTAGTTCGGCCGTGGAATTTCTTTGTTTCGGTATTTCCGGGATATGAGTGTGCGACTTGTTATAATTGATCCTATTGTATAATACAGAAAATAGGTCTGTCATCTCTATTAACATCTCTATTAAGATGATTCTACCTCGTCGGATATTTATTCTAGTATCTGAAGCACGGAATATATAGAATATATCAAGATCAGAAATATTTGAACTATGATTCATACCCGCTATTCAGACCTCGCGACCCGACTCAAAAAAAAAATGGAATAGGTATCTATTTCCGAAATCAAACAGTTTTTCCTTTTTTGGACAACTCTTTCTCTAGATTTTGCTCGAGATTTTGTTGAGTCATTACATCCATTCATTGAATAAGTGATGATCAAATGGTTCTTACTCAGAGAACTTTTGAGTTTAGCTTTTTAAAAATCATTGTGGTTCTAGTATGAATCTGAGGTTTCAATTGATTCATAGGGTCTCAACAATAGAATTCCTATCAATAGTAAAACAAGAGTTAATCTGCATTACGCACAAAAAAACAACAAATCAAATAAAAAAAATAGGGAAGAGATGATTCAAGAGGCCTGTAACGATCAATATAAAGAAAGACGGGTGAGGATGAGCCAACTTGATATTTTTTGGCATTATCATCACAAATAATAGATTACGGATTTTTGTTACTTCGTATATTCGGGGCAAATCGAATCAAGCGGCTAAGAAGTTTTTTTTTGAACTTTCTATTACATAGCCGTTGTAATCGATATTTGTGTGTTTATGCTTGAGCCGTACGAGATGAAATTCTCATATACGGTTCTCAGAGGGGGGGTTCCTTGGTTACCTATCTCAATAAAGTATATGATTGGTTCGAGGAACGTCTCGAGATTCAGGCGATTGCCGATGATATAACTAGTAAATATGTTCCTCCTCATGTCAACATATTTTATTGTCTGGGGGGGATCACGCTTACTTGCTTTTTAGTACAAGTAGCTACAGGTTTTGCTATGACTTTTTATTATCGTCCAACGGTTACAGAGGCTTTTTCCTCTGTTCAATACATAATGACTGAGGCCAACTTTGGTTGGTTAATCCGATCAGTTCATCGATGGTCAGCAAGTATGATGGTTCTAATGATGATCTTGCACGTATTTCGTGTGTATCTCACAGGTGGGTTTAAAAAACCCCGCGAATTAACTTGGGTTACAGGTGTAGTTCTGGCTGTATTGACTGCATCTTTTGGTGTAACTGGTTATTCCTTACCTTGGGACCAAATTGGTTATTGGGCAGTCAAAATCGTGACAGGTGTACCTGAAGCTATTCCTGTAATAGGATCGCCTTTGGTAGAGTTATTGCGTGGAAGCGCTAGTGTGGGACAATCCACTTTGACCCGTTTTTATAGTTTACACACTTTTGTATTGCCTCTTCTTACTGCCGTATTTATGTTAATGCATTTCCCAATGATACGTAAGCAAGGTATTTCAGGTCCTTTATAGATAAGACCGATCATAGATATTTGTAATTGATTGTATTATTTCTTATTTCGGGGAGGAACAATAATATTTCATTG